AGGGGTAAAAAATTTATAGCGTAATTTGTGAGAAAATTTTTAGTAACATATTAATGATATATAATAACACTATATAATTAGATATATTTTTATATTAAAAAAAAAGGGGGGGGGGGGAGGCCTTAAAACTCGTGAATAATATTTACGTTTTTGGGGGGGGAGGGGGGGGGTACCTTAGGGGATATTGGTCGAATAGTATATATATTATGCTCTTGATAAAATCGTATGCAATTCTTAAGTAATGTCTATGAAGAGTTACATTATAATATTTATTTATTTTAAGAAAATGTACTGCCTTATATTAGGTCATTACGTTAGAAGTAAAATGCCAAGTGGAAGAGACAGAAAAAAAAAGAGAACCCTATGCATATAAAAGAACGCCTTGGCATGGTGGGTCATGGACAATCGATTCAACACCATTAATCAAATGCCAGATATAGTTATCCGAATGGGGAATGTTTACCTAATATGGCCCTGAAATAGGAACCAGATGCCAGTAATAGTTCATTTTGTGCGACCCCCACAATTATTGTCCCTGACCCATCAAGGACCGTGGACATTTAGGCATCACCGGTTGGTGGTCTCTTACTACATTAAAATTTTGAGGACCTATTTTAGTTGGGTTTTGCATGGAAAATGTTGTGATTGAGGTCGTGGTGATTAAGCTGTTAATCAAGTCGTAATGGTTTTAAGCTTGTGAGGAGCCATTAATGGTTTATGGCCACCTTAATTAATAACACAAAACAAAATAGTTATTATATATTGATTTGTGTATATTTAATTTAAAATTTGAAAAGAAATAGGTATGTAAAGGTTACATAGGTATGTAAAGGTTACATAGGTATGTAAAGGTTACATAGGTATGTAAAGGTTACATAGGTATGTAAAGGTTACATAGGTATGTAAAGGTTACATAGGTATGTAAAGGTTACATAGGTATGTAAAGGTTACATAGGTATGTAAAGGTTACATAGGTATGTAAAGGTTACATAGGTATGTAAAGGTTACATAGGTATGTAAAGGTTACATAGGTATGTAAAGGTTACATAGGTATAGGTATGTAAAGGTTACATAGGTATGTAAAGGTTACATAGGTATGTAAAGGTTACATAGGTATGTAAAGGTTACATAGGTATGTAAAGGTTACATAGGTATGTAAAGGTTACATAGGTATGTAAAGGTTACATAGGTATGTAAAGGTTACATAGGTATGTAAAGGTTACATAGGTATGTAAAGGTTACATAGGTATGTAAAGGTTACATAGGTATGTAAAGGTTACATAGGTATGTAAAGGTTACATAGGTATGTAAAGGTTACATAGGTATGTAAAGGTTACATAGGTATGTAAAGGTTACATAGGTATGTAAAGGTTACATAGGTATGTAAAGGTTACATAGGTATGTAAAGGTTACATAGGTATGTAAAGGTTACATAGGTATGTAAAGGTTACATAGGTATGTAAAGGTTACATAGGTATGTAAAGGTTACATAGGTATGTAAAGGTTACATAGGTATGTAAAATGTGAATACGTATGAATATATTAAAGCATATGTATAAAATATATCATGTAAATTACATTGATTTTTATTAATATAAAGATATTAAATGTTTATAAGTATTACATAGCAGAAAATAGTTTAGTTTAGAATGCTAGCTTTGGGGGTTAGCGGTGGAAGTTAAAATCTTTCTTTTCTGGCGTTAGGGAGGAATTTAACCTTCAATCTTCGGATTACAAAACCGATGCTTTAATTTTTAAGCTACTAAGGCAGTGTAAATTAAAAAGTTTATTTTCTACTAGGCCAGTGACTGGGCTAAAAATAAGGAAAAGCATAAAATAGAGGACGGAGGCGATTTGGCCAATGATAATATATGGGTGTTCAACTGGCATTCCTCCAATTCATGTAAGAATAATTACGTCTGCAACTAAGGCCCAGAATAGGAATTGGGAAAATGGTCGGAATGTTAATGATTGTTGTTTGGATGTGTGAAGTAGGGGAACTAGTATCAATACAAGGATTGAGAATAGAAGTGCTAGGACTCCACCAAGTTTATTAGGAATTGATCGGAGGATGGCATAGGCAAAAAGAAAATATCACTCGGGCTTAATGTGTGGTGGTGTAACAAGAGGATTAGCTGGGGTGAAGTTTTCTGGATCCCCCAGGAGGTTTGGGGAAAATAAAGCTAATGATGTAAGTGAAGTCAATAAAATTACAAACCCTAGAAAGTCTTTGTATGAAAAGTAAGGGTGGAAAGAGATTTTGTCTGTGTCTGAGTTTAACCCGGTTGGGTTGTTGGAGCCATTTTCATGTAAGAAGAGGGCGTGAAGGAGGGTTGCTGCTACAATAATAAACGGAAGTAAAAAGTGAAAGGCGAAGAATCGTGTAAGGGTTGCGTTATCTACGGAAAATCCACCTCAAATTCATTGTACCAGTATATCTCCTATATAAGGAACTGCGGAGAGGAGGTTGGTAATTACTGTAGCCCCTCAAAATGATATTTGGCCTCAGGGTAGGACGTAGCCCACGAATGCGGTTATTATAACTAGTAGAAGGAGAATTACGCCAATATTTCATGTTTCTTTATACAGGTAGGAACCATAATATAGGCCTCGACCAATATGTATAAAAATACAAATGAAGAAAAATGATGCACCGTTGGCGTGCATATTTCGGATCACTCAGCCATAGTTTACATCTCGGCAGATATGGGCTACGGAGGAGAAAGCTGTGGAGATGTCAGAGGTATAATGTATAGCTAAAAATAAGCCAGTTAAAATTTGTATAATAAGGCAAAGGAGAAGGAGGGATCCAAAGTTTCATCATGCTGAGATATTAGATGGGGCGGGTAAATCAATTAATGCATTGTTGGCAATTTTTAAAAGGGGGTGTGTTTTTCGTAGGCTGGCCATTAGGGGTTCTTGTAGTTGAATACAACGGTGGTTTTTCAAGTCACTGGTCTTGGTTAAAATCCGAGCAGGAATTATGAATTATCTTCTTTATTTGTTTTTATTGGGTTTGGTGGTTAGTCTGGTGGCTGTTGCCTCTAACCCTGCGCCTTATTTTGCTGCGTTGGGGTTGGTTATAGCAGCTGGGGTTGGTTGTGGTATTTTGGTTGGGCATGGGGGCTCTTTTTTGTCCTTAGTATTATTTTTAATTTATTTGGGGGGAATGCTTGTAGTATTTGCCTACTCAGCTGCTTTAGCAGCTGAGCCTTATCCTAAAAGCTGAGGGGATCAGTCAGTTATTGGTTATTTTTTAATATATTTGTTAGGGGTTGGAGGGGCGGGTTTGTATTTTTACAAGGAGTGATATGGTTTTTGGTTTATTTCAGATGAGAAAGATTTTTATGTTTCGCGAGCTGAAATTATTGGGGTTGCATTATTATATTCTGAGGGGGGTTTAATGTTAGTAGTGGGAGGTTTAGGCTTGTTACTTACTCTTTTTGCTGTTTTAGAGTTGACTCGGGGTTTAAGTCGAGGGGCTCTTCGAGCAGTTTAAAACGTAAGTAAGAGGAGGGCTAGGATAATAGTTAGAAGAAACATAATTAAGTAGGTTTTGATTAAACCTCGTTGTGGGTCACTAGCATGGGTGGATGCTTTAATTTGTAAAGATGCTAGTCCTTTAGGGCCAGAGTTTTCGAGCCATGTTTGGTCTAATAGTTGTGTGGCAATTAATTGTCCTATGGTAAGGTTAAGTTTTGGTAAAAGGCGGTGAATTGTTGAAGGAAAGAACCCCAGTATGTTTGAAAATTTATGTAGGGGTAAATTGGGGGTGGTTTTAAATTGTTTAGAGGTTATTATTGCGAGCTCTATGGCAACTAAAAGGCCCAGGATTGTAATTAATAGTGCTGTAAATTTGAGGATAGGGGGCATGGTTATGGTTGGGGTTTTGAAGGGTAAAAAGTTAGATGTAATTAATAGTCCTGCAGTAATACTTCCTCAGGCTAGGCGTTTAATAGGGTTAATTACGGCTGGGTTATTTTCATTAATTGGTGAGAGGGGGAGGAATCGTGGGGTTCCTATAGTTACAAAAAAAATTAATCGAAAACTATAGATCGCGGTGAAAGAAGTAGCAATAATGGTCAAGGTGAGGGCTCAGGCGTTTAAGTAAGAGGTGTTTAGGGCTTCAATAATGGCATCTTTTGAAAAAAAGCCTGCAAGGAAGGGGGTTCCTGTAAGAGCAAGACTGCCAATGGTGAGGCAGGAAGAGGTAAGTGGTATTAATTTATGTAATCCACCTATTTTTCGGATATCTTGCTCGTCATTTAGGCTGTGAATAATAGAGCCGGAGCAGAGAAAAAGTATTGCTTTAAAGAAGGCATGGGTGCAGATGTGAAGAAATGCTAGTTGAGGTTGATTGAGGCCAATAGTTACTATCATTAAGCCTAGTTGGCTTGATGTTGAAAATGCTACAATTTTTTTAATATCATTTTGGGTTAGGGCACAAGTGGCTGTAAATAAAGTAGTTAGTGCTCCTAAGCAAAGACAAGTTGTAAGGATAAGTTGGTTATTTTCTATTAGGGGATGTAGGCGAATTAAGAGAAAAATTCCTGCTACAACTATTGTGCTTGAGTGTAGTAGAGCTGAGACTGGTGTAGGGCCTTCCATGGCTGATGGAAGTCAAGGGTGGAGGCCAAATTGGGCTGATTTCCCCGTAGCGGCCAGGATTAATCCCAGTAGTGGGATTGTTATGTTGAAGTCTTTTGACAGGAAGAAGATTTGTTGAATTTCTCATGAATTTAAGTTGGTAGCAATTCAGGCCATGCTTAAAATTAGCCCAATATCTCCCACTCGATTATAAAGGACTGCCTGGAGTGCTGCCGTGTTTGCGTCTGCGCGTCCATATCATCAGCCGATTAGAAGGAAGGATATGATTCCGACACCTTCTCAGCCAATAAAGAACTGGAACATGTTATTAGCAGTAACTAAAATGATTATAGCTACAAGAAAAAGGAGGAGATATTTAAAAAAACGGTTTATATATGGGTCTGAGTATATATACCAGGTTGCAAATTCAAGGATAGATCAGGTAACAAATAGGGCAATGGGTGTAAAAACTAGGGAATAATGGTCAAATTTGAAGCTAATATTGATGTTAAAATTTGTAGTATTTATTCAGTATCAGTCAGTTACAATACTTTCTGCCCCTTGATCAAGAAAAATTATTAATGGTAGTAAGCTAATAAAAAATGCTGTGCTTACGGCTATTTTGACATAATTTGTGGCCCATTCTGGCCCTAAAGGTGTGGGTTTTAGGGAAAATAAAAGGGGGATAATAAGAACACTTAATATAAGGGTAAGTGAAGATGAGAGTATAAGTGGTGTAATGCTCATAGCTGCTACTTGGATTTGCACCAAGAGTTTTTGGTTCCTAAGACCAATGGATGAGCTGTTATCCTTTAGGAGCGCGAGTGAGCCGCGGAATTTAGCCGTGGGTATAAAAATTAGCAGTTTCTACTGTCTCAAGACCTCTCTCGGTGAATAAGTGGATTTTAACCTCTATTTTTAGAATCACAATCTAATGTTTTGTTTAAACTATATTTACAGGAGAATCATCCTCATAGGAGTTCTGGTTTAATAATGAGGAGGAGGAGGGGAATTAAATGTAGTGCTAGTAGTAGGTGCTCACGAGTGTGAGAGGGGGGAAGTTTTGTTATATGTGCAGGGGTTGGTCCGCGCTGTGATATTAAGAATAGGTAGAGGGAATAGGCAGCTGTGATTAGGGTTCCCAGTCCTGTAAAAATAAGTGTTCAAGGAGTTCAGTTATATAAGGATGAGATAATAAATAATTCCCCTATTAGGTTAGGTAGAGGCGGGAGAGCAAGGTTGGCCAGGCTTGCGATAAATCACCATATAGTTATGAAAGGAAAAAGTATTTGTAACCCACGGGCTAGTATTATTGTTCGACTGTGAGTTCGTTCATAGGTTGTATTAGCTAAGCAGAAAAGGGCCGAAGAGACAAGGCCATGGGAAATTATTAAAATAATTGCACCTGTTAGCCCTCATGGGGTTTGAATTAGAATTCCTGCTGTTACTAGGCCTATATGACTTACAGAGGAATAAGCAATAAGGGATTTTAGATCAGTTTGCCGTAAGCAAATTGAACCTGTTATAATAATTCCTCACAGGGCTAGGGCAATGAAAGGGTAAGACAAGTATAGGGTTACGGGGTCAAGAGTTGTTGTTATCCGGATAATACCATAACCCCCCAGTTTAAGTAGAACTGCTGCCAGAACTATAGAGCCAGCTACTGGGGCCTCTACATGGGCTTTAGGAAGTCATAAGTGGACACCATAAAGGGGTATTTTTACAAGGAAGGCTATCAGGCAGGCGAGCCATCAAATTATACTTCCTGAGGAAAGGAAGCTTATGGGTGGTAAATAATTAAATGTGAGGAAAGAAAGGGTGCCTGTATAGTCAAGGAAGAGAAGAAGGCCTAGGAGAAGGGGAAGGGAGGCGGACAGTGTATAAAATATAAAATAAGTCCCGGCGTTTAGACGTTCCGCTTGATTACCCCAGCGGGTAATAATTATAAGGGTTGGGATTAATGTTGCCTCAAATGTTACATAAAATGTCATAGCTTCTGTTACACTGAATGCTATAATAAGAAAAACTTGAAGAGCGGTAATTAATACAAGGTATATTCGTTGGCGGATTAATGGTTCTTTGGAAATATGATTTTGACTAGCAAGGATTATTAGGGGGAGTAGTCAACAAGCAAGAACCAGGAAGGGGGTGGATAGTTGGTCTGTGCCCATGTAGGGATTTGGGGTTGATCACCCTGCCTCTGAGTCTCATTTAAATAAGGAGAAGCTGAGGAAAGCGATAAAAAATCCATGCACTGCTGTATTAACTCATAATCACTTAGAGGCTGAGCATATAATGGTTAGGCAGAGTATTATCGTGGGAAAAAGAATTTTTAGCATTGTAGTAAATTAAGACTTTGTAGATGATTGGTTCCATGGGTTCGGGTTGTAGCAACAAGAAGGGCTAGTCCTACACTAGCCTCACAGGCAGAAAAGGTAATAATAAGCATAGGAGCAGCAGAGGAGGAAGCTGATTCTAATTGCAGTACCCAAAGGGCTATTGCAATAAAGAGGGATAATATTATGCCTTCCAAGCATAGGAGAGCCGACAATAGGTGAGCTCGATGGAAGGTTAAACCTATAAGGCCGATAGTAAAGGAGGATGTCAGGCTAAAGAGGGTTAGAGACATAAAGGGGTTATGGATTTTAACCATAATCTTCTGAGTCGAAATCAGATATCTTTGTTGGACTAACCTCTTATTCTGCTCATTCAAGACCCCCTTGAATTCACTCGTATACCAGGCCCAGGGTTAAGAGAATTAAAATTAATGAGGCTCAGAATAGAGTAGATGAGGGAGATAATAACTGGTTCCCTCAGGGTAAGGGAAGGAGTAGGGCAATTTCTAAGTCAAATAATAGGAAAAGGATAGCAATTAGGAAAAATCGTAAAGAGAATGGAAGGCGGGCTGAACCAAGGGGATCAAATCCGCATTCATAGGGTGAAAGTTTTTCTGCATCGGGGTTAACTTGTGGCAGTCAAAATGAAATTATAATTAAGAGAAGGGATAGGGCTGTGGAAATAAAAAAAATAGTTGTAATTAAATTCATTATCTTTCCTTGGATTTTAACCAAGACTAAATGATTGGAAGTCATTTGTACTAAATTTAATACTAGAAAGATTATGAGCCTCATCAATAGATAGAGACGTAAAGGAAAAGTCAAACCACGTCTACAAAATGTCAGTATCAAGCGGCTGCTTCAAATCCAAAGTGATGTTGGGAGGTAAAGTGGTGAAGAATTTGTCGAATTAGGCAGACTGCTAGAAATGTTGAGCCAATAATGACGTGTAGGCCGTGGAATCCTGTAGCGACAAAAAATGTTGAGCCGTAGACACCATCGGCAATTGTAAATGGGGCTTCATAATATTCTATAGCTTGAAGTGCGGTGAAATAAAAACCCAGAAGAATTGTTAGAGTCAGGGCTTGAATGGCTTGTTTACGTTCCCCTTCTATTAGACTATGGTGAGCTCAGGTAACTGTAACCCCAGATGCTAAAAGTACAGCGGTATTAAGTAGGGGAACTTCAAATGGGTCAAGGGTGATAATTCCTGTGGGCGGTCAACATCCTCCGAGCTCAGGGGTTGGTGCAAGGCTTGAGTGATAAAAAGCTCAGAAAAATCCCAGGAAGAAGAATACTTCGGATGTGATAAATAAAATTATACCGTAACGTAGGCCTTTTTGGACGGGGGGGGTGTGGTGGCCTTGAAATGTCCCTTCACGAACAATATCGCGTCACCATTGAAATATTGTTAAGAGGAGAAGAACAAGACCTAGTGTTATTAGTGTTGTGGAGTGGAAGTGAAATCAGACTGCAAGGCCTGATGTTATCAAAAGGGCAGCTACTGCGCCGGTTAAAGGTCAAGGGCTTGGGTTAACTATATGATATGCGTGTGCTTGGTGGGCCATAGACGTTTTCTTGTAGGTATAGGCTTAGTAGCAGTACGAATACATATGCTTGAATTGCTGCTACTGCAATTTCAAGTATTGTCAATAGGAGAAGTACAGATATTGTTAAAATGGCTACAGTGGTAGTAGTTGAAGCTAGGACCGCAATTGCGGTTGCAATAAGTTGAATGAGTAAGTGGCCGGCTGTTAAGTTGGCTGTTAGTCGAACGCCTAGTGCCAGGGGTCGAATAAATAAGCTAATAGTTTCGATGACAATAAGTACGGGAACTAGTAAGGGGGGGGTGCTTTCGGGAAGTAGGTGTGCCAAGGCTGCGGTTGGTTGGTTTCGTAGTCCAATAATTACTGTAGCTAGTCAAAAAGGGACGGCAAGCCCCATATTGAGTGAAAGCTGGGTTGTTGGTGTAAAGGTATATGGTAATAGTCCTAATATATTGATGAGTAGTAAAAATACTATTAAAGAGGTTAATATTAAGGCTCATTTATGTCCACCCTGGTTAACGGAGATAAAGATTTGTCGAGTAAATTGCCCAACAGATTGTCCTTGTAGTATAATTGTGCGGTTACTTAATCACCGGTTGGAGGGGGAGGGAAGTAGGATTCACGGGAATGTTATGGCAATTATAATTAGAGGAATGCCTAAATAATAAGGGGTTAAGAATTGGTCAAAGAATCCCATGCCAGTTTCAGCCTCAGGCGTTAGTTTTTAATTTTAAAACATTAGACGTTTCTGGGTCATTATTAAAACTATATTTTATTACTTTAGAGGGGATAATGGCAAGGAAAACTACTCAAGAGAATATAAACGTGGTGAATCAAGGTTTAAGTATAAGTTGTGGCATTTCACGAGGGGCGGTCGGGAGCCGCCAACTTTTAGCTTAAAAGGCTAATGCTGGACCCTTACAGCTTCCTGGTGAGGCGTCTTCGAGTATAAGAGATGACCAAGTTTCAAAGTGAGTTAAGGGGACAGCTTCTACCACAATGGGTATAAAGCTGTGGTTTGCCCCACAGATCTCAGAACATTGTCCGTAAAATACACCAGGGCGTGCAGCGATGAAAGCTGTTTGGTTTAGTCGGCCCGGTATGGCATCTATTTTTACACCAAGGGCTGGGACAGCTCAGGAGTGAATAACGTCATCAGATGAAATTAATATTCGGATTGGAGAGTTTATTGGAACTACCATGCGATGATCAGTCTCAAGTAGTCGGTATTGCCCCGGGGAGAGGTCGTGGGTTGGGATTATATAGGAGTCAAAGCTAAGATCTTGATAATCTGTATATTCATATGTTCAGTATCATTGGTGTCCTAAGGCTTTGACAGTTAAATGGGGACTGCCAATCTCATCTATTAGATATAAGATGCGAAGGGACGGGAAGGCAATAAGGAATAAAATTACTGCTGGTAATACGGTTCATACAATTTCAATTTCTTGAGAATCTAGAATATATTTATTTGTTAAATTAGAAGACACTATTGCAACAATAATGTAAAGGACTAGCGTGCTAATTAAAAAAACGATTATTAATGCATGGTCATGAAAATGAAGGAGTTCTTCTATAACAGGTGAAGCCGCGTCTTGGAATCCTAGTTGTGATGGATGTGCCATAAAGCTATTAAGCTCATGACACGCAGGGCTTTAACTTGCAATGCTGCCTCGACAAGACAGTGTAATTATTTTACTAGTACCATTTAGAAGAAAGAAGCAGAAGTGGTTATGCGGCTGGCTTGAAACCAGCATGAGGGGGTTCGATTCCTTCCTTTCTCGTGAAGAGGGGTCTGAACAAAGGCAGGCTCTTCAAATGTATGATAAGGAGGGGGGCATCCATGCAATCATTCGGCGTTAGTTGAGGTTAATTCAGTAGTTAAGACTTCTCGTTTAGCTGCGAAGGCCTCTCATAAAATAAATAGAAATATAATTACAGCAATTAGAGATATTAGAGAGCCGATAGATGAGACTGTGTTTCAAAGAGCATAGGCATCTGGGTAATCTGAGTATCGTCGGGGTATTCCGGCCAATCCTAGGAAATGTTGGGGGAAGAAGGTTAGGTTTACACCAATAAATATCACCCCAAAGTGAATTTTTGTTCAGGTGCTATGTAGAGTATAACCTGAAAAAAGGGGGAATCAGTGAACAAAGGCTCCTATAATGGCAAACACTGCTCCCATTGACAAGACGTAGTGGAAATGTGCGACTACATAATAAGTATCGTGAAGGGCAATGTCTAAAGAGGAGTTGGCCAGTACAATACCTGTTAACCCACCCACGGTGAAGAGAAAAATAAATCCTAAGGCCCAAAAAAGAGGGGTTTCTCATTTAATTGAGCCGCCATGTAAAGTGGCTAATCAGCTAAACACTTTTACCCCGGTGGGGATTGCGATAATTATTGTCGCAGAGGTGAAGTATGCTCGAGTATCTACGTCTATTCCTACTGTAAATATATGATGGGCTCAAACAATAAAGCCTAGGAGACCAATGGCTATCATTGCCCAAACCATACCCATATAACCAAAAGGCTCTTTTTTACCTGAATAATAGGCAACAATGTGAGAAATTATACCAAACCCCGGTAAGATTAAAATATAAACTTCAGGATGCCCAAAAAATCAGAATAGGTGTTGATAAAGGATAGGGTCACCTCCACCTGCAGGGTCAAAAAATGACGTATTAAGGTTTCGATCTGTTAAGAGCATAGTAATGCCAGCTGCTAAAACTGGGAGTGAAAGAAGAAGAAGCACTGCCGTTACTAATACAGCTCAGACAAATAAGGGTGTCTGGTATTGTGAAGTTGCTGGGGGTTTTATATTAATAATGGTCGTAATAAAGTTAATAGCCCCGAGAATTGAAGAAACACCGGCTAGGTGGAGGGAGAAAATAGTTAGGTCAACAGAGGCCCCTGCGTGAGCAAGATTTCCAGCAAGGGGGGGGTAGACAGTTCATCCTGTACCAGCCCCGGCTTCTACACCTGATGATGCTAAAAGAAGAAGAAAAGATGGGGGAAGAAGCCAGAAGCTTATGTTATTTATTCGGGGGAAGGCCATATCTGGGGCGCCGATTATTAAGGGAACGAGTCAATTCCCAAATCCCCCGATTATTACTGGTATAACTATGAAGAAGATTATAACGAAGGCGTGGGCAGTAACTAAGACGTTGTAAATCTGGTCATCACCTAATAGGGAACCGGGTTGACCGAGCTCAGCCCGAATTAGAAGGCTTAAGGCCGTGCCCACTATACCGGCTCATGCACCAAACACTAGATAAAGGGTGCCAATGTCTTTATGGTTAGTAGAAAATAATCAGCGGGTAATTGCCACAGGTAGGATGGCCGAGGGTTTAGGCGGCGGATTGTAGCTCCACTAACAAAGGTTTAAGTCCTTTTCTTATCAGCTCCGTGGTGTTTAGCTCGTTGGATTGCAAATCCAGAGGCGCAGATTAGTTTCTGCCGGGGCTTTTCCCCGCCTTTTTATAGGAGGCGGGGAAGAGTAGATGGATGCTCGCTGGATTGGGCGCTTAGCTGTTAACTAAGATTTTGTAGGATCGAGGCCTTCTCATCTAGAAAGGCTTTAGCTTAATTAAAGTGTCTGGGTTGCATTCAGAAGATGCGGGATAATAACCTGCAAGTTTTAATTGTAGCAGAGATTGGAGGATTTTAACTCCCATTTTGAGCTTTGAAGGCTCTCGGTTTAAATTAACCTAAGTCTCTAATATAATTCTTGAGCAAATGCTTAAATAAAAAAATAAACGAGTACAGCAATGAAAGGGCCTAATGGGAGGAGAATAACAGCGGCGGTTGCGACTGTGGCCAAGGTAATTTTGTCTCGTTTTTTTTTACGTCGTCAGGAAGTTTTAGATATAGTTGTTCCCGGGAAGAGGGAGATAATTGTGAAGTAGCATAGCCGTATATAAAAGTAAAGGCTAATTAAGGAGCTTATTGCCAGTATAGTGGCTGGACCATGTATGTCTTGTTTTGATATTTCTTCTAGAATTACTAGCTTAAGTGAGAAGCCCATGAGTGGGGGGAGGCCTACTAGTGAGAGAAGAATTAGGCTTATTAAAATTATTATAACAGGAGTTTTTGATCAGGCAAGCGTAAATTTACTCATATTCGTTGCTGAGGTCTCCTTAAGGGTAAGGAAGGCTGCGGTGGTTATGAGAATATAAATGCCTAATGCAAAGATAGCCACTTCTGGTGCACATTGAATAATTACAAGTATCCAGCCGAGGTGTGCGATTGATGAGTAAGCTAGGATTTTTCGGAGCTGAGTCTGATTTAAGCCTGCTCAAGATGCCGCTCAGGCTGAGGTTAAACCAAAAATAATTAGTAGGAGGGGATAAGTGTTGTGAGTGATTTGTAGAAGTAAAGCAAATGGTGCTAGTTTTTGTCATGTGGCTAAAATTAGGCCTGTTGTGAGGTCAATTCCTTGTATTACTTCTGGAAGTCAGAAGTGAAGAGGTACCATCCCCAGTTTAATTGATAGGGCTAGTGTAATTAAAACAATTGAGCCTGGAGTTTCGATTTGTGAAATATCCCACGTATTTCAGGTGGAGCCGTTAAAAATTGTTCCGAGGAGAAGAATTGCGGAAGCAAAGGCTTGCGTGATGAAATATTTTGTTGCGGCTTCTGATGCTCGGGGATGGTGAGTTTTAGCTATTAAGGGCACGATGGCAAATATATTAATCTCTAAGCCTGCTCAGGCAATAAGTCAGTGTGAGCTAATGAATGTGAGGAGTGTTCCCAACCCTAATGTATAAAAAAATAGATAATATGTTATTGCGGCCATTTAGCAAGGGAAGGATTTTAACCTTCATGATTGGGGTATGGGCCCAGTAGCTTGGTTACATTAGCTTACCTTACTAATGTTGGGACGTAGTGTAATGGAAACACCAGGAGTTTTGGACCCCTGAATAGAGGTTCAAGTCCTTTTTTCCCATTTTATAATATATAGTTGCATAATTAAATGGAATTTTAATTTTTAGGCTTCTACAACGTGAATGTTGAAGCATAAAATTAGGGTATAAATATACATTTTTGTAATGTGTGTTTGAGGAGCTGGAGGGGCTTTAGTCCTCGTTTGTTACCCTATCAAGGTAACCCCTAAACCTCGGGCACAGCTCCATGTAGTTTATAATGTTTATAGCTGTGGTGGCAAACTTGCAAATGCAATTGGTAGGGCGGTGTGTCATAAAATAAGTGCTAGAGTTAATGGTAGGAAGTTCTTTCAGATTAAGTGTATGAGTTGGTCGTATCGGAACCGGGGATAAGAAGCACGAATTCAGAGGAACAGGGTTGAGAGAAGGGCTGCTTTGATTATTAGATTAATTGATGTGTTTTCTGGAAGTGATGGGATAAAAGATGCCCCTATAAATAGAATAGCTGATAAGGTGTTTATTAAAAGAATATTAGCGTATTCAGCTAAGAAGAATAGTGCAAAAGGACCTCCTGCATATTCTACATTGAAACCAGATACTAGTTCTGATTCGCCTTCGGTTAAGTCAAAAGGGGCTCGATTTGTCTCTGCAAGGGTAGAAATATATCATATTGCTGCTAGTGGTCAGGCTGGAAGGAGGAGTCAAGTGGTTTCTTGTGCTGTATTAAATATTTGGAGGGTAAAGCCGCCGGTAAAGATAATGACGGATAAGAGGATTAGGCCAAGACTAACTTCGTAGGAGATAGTCTGGGCTACTGCCCGTAAAGCCCCGATAAGGGCATATTTTGAGTTTGAAGCTCACCCTGAACCTAAGATGGCATATACTGCAAGGCTAGATAAGGCAAGTATAAATAATAGTCCTAGATTTAGATTTGTTACGGGGTAGGGTATTGGTACAGGGGCTCATAATATTATAGCTAAGGTAAAGGCTAATATTGGTGCGGCCAAAAATAGAAATGGGGACGAAGTAGATGGGCGGATTGGTTCTTTAATAAATAGTTTAACCCCGTCTGCAATAGGTTGCAGCAGGCCATACGGTCCAACTACGTTTGGGCCTTTGCGCAGTTGCATGTATCCTAGAATTTTTCGTTCAACCAGTGTGAGGAAGGCTACTGCTAGCAGGACGGGAACAATATAAGCTAGGGGAGTAACAAGATGGGTGAGCAGATACATAGCTAAGGAGAGGATTTGAACCTCTAGGAAGAGGGTTTAGGCCTCCCACAATTGCCGGATTCTGCCACCGAAGCTCCAATTTTCTTTGGGCTATTTATGCCCCCTTTTATTTGATTGAGTTGATTTCATTAAGTAGGGGTAAGGCGTGTCTTGGGTGGGGGCCTTATCTCTTCGGTCCTTTCGTACTAGAAGAAGTAGCTTTACAGATAGAAACCGACCTGGATTACTCCGGTCTGAACTCAGATCACGTAGGACTTTAATCGTTGAACAAACGAACCCTTAATAGCGGCTGCACCATTAGGATGTCCTGATCCAACATCGAGGTCGTAAACCCCCTTGTCGATATGGACTCTTGGAGGGGATTGCGCTGTTATCCCTAGGGTAACTTGGTCCGTTGATCGGTCAAATGCCGGATCTTGCGGTCAGAGGTTCTGTGGCTTAGAGGTGTATCTCGTAGTTTTGAGAAAGTGTCTTGCTTCACATGGGGGATTTATTTTTCCCCGCGATTGCCCCAATCGAAGACGTTAATCAGTACTATAAGGTTTAATCCCATTTATGGGGGAGCTTTGGCATAGTTGATTTGGTGTCTTAAGCTCCATAGGGTCTTCTCGTCTTGTATATTTATACCCGCTTCTGCACGGGTAAATCAATTTCACTGATTAGAAAGGGGAGACAGTTAAGCCCTCGTTTCACCATTCATACAGGTCTTCATTTAAAAAACAAGTGATTGCGCTACCTTCGCACGGTTAGGATACCGCGGCCGTTTAACTTAGTCACTGGGCAGGTAGGACCTCTTATACATTGATTGTTGCAGGAGGCGATGTTTTTGGTAAACAGGCGAGGCTTGTATTTGCCGAGTTCCTTCCCTTTCTTTTAATCTTTCCTTAAACCCCTCCAGTGTGGGATTAACGATTGGTTGTGTAGATTTTTCTTGGTTAATTTATTAGGTTACTTTTCCCTCGTTGGTTGAGTTCGTTAATTATTAGTGGCGGGTCCGGTCTAATTTACACTTGGGTGTGGAGAAGGGGTTACCTTCTTGTTACTCATTTTAGCATTATCTCTTCCATGTGCGCATGGAATGGCCTAATAGTAGTAGGGGTTTAGGAGTAAAATATTAAAATAATAAATTTTTGTCCGCTTGAGCTTTAACGCTTTCTGAGGTGGCTGCTTTTAGGCCCACTGAAGCGGTTATCTTGTTGAGTATAATCTTTAACCACCTGGACGGGTTGTATCCCGATTCAAAAGGGCTGTACCCCTTTTGATTAACTCTTGTAAATTTCTCTGTCTCATAATAGTAATTTATGGGGGGGGGAGGAGTACGAGGCTGAACTTATATCCATTTTTTAGGCAACCAGCTATCACCAAGTTCGATAGGTCTGTCACCGCTACCCGGAGATCCTCCCACTCTTTTGCCACAGAGACGGGTTGGCCCTGGTTATAGGCTGTCTCGGGGTAGCTCACTTGGTTTCGGGGATAAGAACTAAAGTTTCTCTTTGCTCTAAGGTTACTGGCTAAATCATGATGCAAAAGGTACGAGGATTTATCTCTGCTTTTTTAGGCTTAAATGGGTTATTTCATTTCTTTTTCAGCTTTCCCTTGCGGTACTTGTTCTATTGCTTTTAGTGCCTTTTCTGTCGCCCATACTAAGGCAGGAAAATGTTTTAGTTTTTTGTTGTAGGGTCATGTAAAATTTATTAATATTGGGATATAAGTTTGGTATTATAAGCTAGCTGTTTGGCTCAAAACGATCCAAATTGCATGGATGTGATCTCGGTGTAAGGGAGGTGCCTAATTATCTCGGCCACGTTTTGATTCTCCAAGTACACCTTCCGGTATACTTACCGTGTTACGACTTATCCCCCCGTGTTTTAGATAACAGGTTAATTACTTAGGTAAATATTTGTTGGGGAGAGTGACGGGCGGTGTGTGCGCATCTCAGGGCCTGGTTCAAAATAACCCTCTGCTTTATTTTTACTTCTAAATCCACCTTCAGGAATTAGTTTCATAATTCAATTCGTATTTTCTGATTTAGAAAATGTAGCCCATCTCTTCCCATCTCATAAGCTACACCTCGACCTGACGTTCTGGATATAAATCCATTGTGCTTACTGTTAATCTTTTACAAGGTAAGCTTGCGACGGCGGTATATAGGCGGGGTTGGCAAGGGATGGTGAGGTTTAACGTGGATTATCGGTTCTAGGACAGGCTCCTCTAGGTGGGTCTGAGACACCGTCAAGTCCTTTGGTTTTTAAGCTTACGCTCGTAGTAACCTGGCGGATATTTCTTGTAGTTAAAATATCTGAGTTTAAGGCTAAGCATAGTGGGGTATCTAATCCCAGTTTGTTTCTTAGCTTTCGTGGATTCAGGAAAAATAAAGTTACTTTCGTTATTGGGCTTCGCGATCTTGCATGCTCATCAACAGCTGTATAGATAATTTGACTTTATTAAGTTTTAATCCCTAACCACACTTTACGCCGTATCTATCAACTAGGGTCTCTCGTGTAACCGCGGTTGCTGGCACGAGATTTACCGACCCATATGTAGGCCTTAATTAAGTCAAGTTTTCACTTATGGCTTAATGTTTACCACTGCTGAGTTCCCTTGGGGGTGTGGCGTAGCTAGGCGTCTTGGGCTATGTATGTACCTGATGCCAGCTCCTCGTCCTCGGGTGGGGGATTGAGGGCATTCCTCACGGGGGTGCGGATACTTGCATGTATAAGTTAGGCAATAGCTGATAGTAAAGTCGGGACCAAGCTTTTGTGCTCGTGGAACTTTCTAGGGTTCATTTTAACATCTTCAGTGTTATGCTTTAGATTAAGCTACGCTAGC